TCTACCTAACTGAGCTATAGCCCTTGCGCTTGTGATACATATTTTATCATGTCGACAATCTCTTGTCAAGATAAATATTCCATGATGCAACATCTTATTTGTGCGATATGTTTGATTGGTATTGCTTATAAATGATATTCCATTTATAATCCGTCGATGCGACGAGTTCCATTTCTTTCTCTTTGTGATTATAAAAGACCTACTTAACTCAGTGGTTAGAGTATTGCTTTCATACGGCGGGAGTCATTGGTTCAAATCCAATAGTAGGTAGACCTTATTAGATATCAAAATCAATGGTATCTAATAAGTTTTTCTATCCATCTTGTTTTATTAATTTTTTATTTTTTCCATTCTTTTATATTTCATTTTTTTGTTTTTTGAATTCAAAAATTTTTCCTTGTATTTAGAATCCGATTCCACTTATGATTCTATTTATAAAATTATAAAAATAAAAAATAGGGTGTATAAACAGAACTTCTGTTTATACAGAAGTTCCTTTGATGATTATTGATTATTCGGAAGGCACTAACTAGTTACGAAATCACAGTGATAGCCTCTACTCGGGCTCTAGCTCGTCTAAGAGCTAGATTTGCCTCAATTATTTGTCTCTTTCCTTCAGCTTTCCTTAAGCTAGCTTCTGCTATTTCAAGAGTTTGCTGAGCTTCTTGTGGATCAATGTCACTACCCTTCTCCGCATCATTTACTAAAATAGTAATCTCATTATTGCCTATTCTAGCAAAACCGCCCATCAGAGCCATCATTAACCATTGTTCGTTAAGACGTATTCTCAAAATACCAATATCGACAGCCGTAGCAATAGGCGCGTGATTTGGTAATACGCCAATTTGTCCACTATTGGTAGATAAAATGATTTCTTTCACTTCTGAATCCCAAACAATTCGATTGGGAGTCAGTACACAAAGATTTAAGGTCATTTCTTCAAGTTGTTCTCCATTTCTAAAGTCGTAGCCTTCGCTGTAGCTTCATCAATGTTCCCCACCAAATAAAAGGCCTGTTCAGGGAGACTATCTAATTCTCCGGAAAGGATCAATTTAAACCCTCTAATTGTTTCTGCTAGACCGACGTATTTCCCCGGGGAACCCGTAAATACTTCTGCTACGAAAAAGGGTTGAGATAAGAAGCGCTCGATTTTTCGTGCTCTTGCTACAGTTAAGCGATCCTCTTCGGATAATTCGTCCAACCCAAGGATAGCTATAATGTCCTGAAGTTCTTTGTAACGTTGTAAAGTTTGTTTAACTCTTTGCGCAGTTTCATAATGTTCTTCACCAACAATCTGAGGTTGGAGCATAGTTGATGTTGAATCTAAAGGATCTACTGCTGGATAGATACCTTTAGCGGCTAATCCTCTTGATAGTACAGTAGTAGCATCTAAATGCGCAAATGTCGTGGCAGGGGCGGGGTCAGTCAAATCGTCCGCAGGTACATAAACAGCTTGAATGGAAGTTATGGATCCTTCTTTGGTAGAAGTAATTCTTTCTTGTAAAGAACCCATTTCGGTACTAAGAGTGGGTTGATAACCCACAGCGGAAGGCATTCTACCCAATAAAGCAGATACCTCTGATCCTGCTTGGACGAAACGGAAGATATTATCAATAAATAGAAGTACGTCTTGTTCATTAACATCCCGGAAATATTCCGCCATAGTTAGGGCAGTCAAACCAACTCTCATACGAGCTCCCGGTGGTTCATTCATCTGACCATAGACTAGAGCTACCTTCGATTCTGCAATATTTTCTTCATTAATTACTCCAGATTCTTTCATTTCCATGTAAAGATCATTTCCTTCACGAGTACGTTCCCCTACTCCGCCAAATACGGATACACCTCCATGAGCTTTCGCAATGTTGTTAATTAATTCCATAATTAGTACTGTTTTCCCCACCCCAGCTCCCCCGAAAAGTCCTATTTTTCCCCCACGCCGATAAGGGGCTAAAAGATCGACTACTTTAATTCCTGTTTCAAAAATGGATAATTTTGTATCTAATTGTATAAAGGCAGGGGCAGATCTATGAATAGGGGATGTTGTGCGAGTATCTACAGGACCTAAATCATCAACAGGTTCTCCAAGCACGTTAAAAATTCGTCCTAGAGTTGCCCCGCCGACTGGAACACTTAGAGGAGCTCCCGTGTCAATCACTTCCATCCCTCTCATTAAACCATCTGTAGCACTCATAGCTACAGCTCGAACTCGATTATTTCCTAATAATTGCTGGACTTCACAAGTCACATTAATTTGTTGTCCAACAGCATCTCGCCCTTTAACTACCAAAGCGTTGTAAATATTTGGCATCTTGCCGGGTGGAAAGGCTACATCTAGCACCGGGCCAATGATTTGAGCGATCCGCCCCGGGGTCTTTTTTTCAAACGCGGAAACTCCAGGACCAGAAGTAGTAGGATTGATTCTCATAATAATAAATAAAAATAAAAAATATGTCGAATTTCTTTTTCAAAAAATTTTGAATCCAAAATAAATGTTCGA